TAAGTTTGATTCTTTATCGGATCATAAAAACCCACTTTCCGAAGAGCTCTTCCCTCTCTTCGGCATCGAACATCAATTGCAACAATTCGATAGACGGCTCATTGGGATAGATGTAGATAAACAATACCCCCCCTAGAAACGTATAGGAAGTTTTCTCCTCGTACGGCTCGAGAAAAAATGATTCGAAGTTTTCTCTATATATAGAATTCTAATTCTAATGAATGGCAAAAAGGTCCATAAAATGAATTAGACTATGATTTCACTCGTTTTTTCTTCGTCCCTCCTAAAAAAAATCATTTGTACTCATAACTCAAGTTGTATAATTCTCAAAAATAGCTCAAAGGAAAATCTTTAGGCAATTTCATTTATTGAGTAGTCTTTAACCCCTTTTTGTTTGTCTCATTGAAAATCTATTTTGATTCTTTATTTTGATCCAGTTATTGAGACAATTAAAACGGTGTTTCCTTGTTTCGGGATCCTTTCTCTTTGTTTTAAATCATTGGGTTTAGACATTACTTCGGTGTTTCTCAATCTTTTCAAAATGGTAGCAACATACCCCTTTTGTGATTTCTTTCTACCAAAGAATCATACGAACGGTTGATTCTCGGGTGATACACTTTGGATCAAAAGAGTTTTCTCAATTCCAACAAATTTTCTTTTTAAATTGAAACTTGCTGAAATCGGATCCTTTCGATTTCTATATCGAAGATCTACTTACGAAGTTGTTTCAATTTATTGATTGGCATTAACCCTAGATCTTTGCCCCCGAGAAATGAATTAATACTTTCTACTCGAGCTCCATCATGGACTATGTTTATTTACATTACAACCCAACAAAAAAGAGGGGTTATAGTGCAACAATAGTGCAACAAATGATGTCGAGCCAAGAGCACTTTCATTCCTATATAAAATGGTGGATGTAAGACTAAGAATCCACACCGGATCGCGTCCTTCAAGTCGCACGTTGCTTTCTACCACATCGTTTCAAACGAAGTTTTACCATAACATTCCTCTAATTTGTAACCCGTATGGAATTGATTCAATTGTGGAATCATGAATAGTCATTGGTTCAGCCGTCCATAGACATAGTAATCTATCCCTTTTTATTCTATACATAGATGATCCAAATTTTTCTGAAAAATCCGATTTTCTAAAAAAAAAACAAATTAACAGAAATATCTAAGAGAAATATGGAAATACTAATATAAATAATACGAATAAATGCATTCTTTTTGAATCTTGTATCCTCAAGTGACTCGATAGGCTAGGGCTAGATTTAGATTGACATTGACCCAACCCTAACTTCTTCAAATATCAAAGATTCAACTCCCAAGGAATCAGTAAAAATCTTTCTAATTGAAAAAGTTTCCTATTTCTACATCATTATTTGAATAAAGTTTGACAGTAAATACTACATTTGATCATCAAAGAGAAATCTCTCTTTCTTTTCGAATTGATTCATCAATAATTTAAAGCAGATAACTAGATCGAACAAGAAATTCAATTTCTTTTTTTTTTGTGATATAGCTAAAAAAGACTGATGTAAGGTAAGAGTCAGGTCCTTTGGATTCTGATTTTATCAATCAGATGGACAAAAAGAGGGTTTTCATATCAGATAGACCGAACAACTGTTACTGTTATGGATATTCTATGTTAAAAATTTCCATTTTCACATTGAAGCAATTACAATTCTTTTTCACAAAAATAGAAAGGCTGCTATCACTGAAATACAACGAAATCAAACAATACATACATAGAAGCTAAGCATTTCCTCATTTATATGTATTTTCCTATTTTGTTTAACCTGGGGTTAAGTAATCTTTCTGCAATTTTGTCATTCAAGTGAATAAAATGTATGAGTCGCCCCCCGTCTCAATTGTTAGATTAGATAGATTTACAATTATTCATTAAAGCCAAACACCAAATCCCTAAAAAGTTCAAAAAAAATACATTGGTTACATATGTAACTTGATTCTTTGTTAATGTGATTCGAACAGACACAGAGATTTAAATTCATAAATATCTTTGGTTGCTGATTAACGGCCATCTACTCCCCGAATTCAATGGAAATGATGATTCATAAATCTCAAAAAGATCTCTTTTTATGGAATATGAACTATCTCTTGTCTAGGGACAAAGACAAACAAGTCCAGATTACATCCTTGCTACTATTTCTTATTTTACCCTAACGCAGCCTTAAGAGATGTAATCTCATTGAGTGAATTTAATTAGTTAGTACCAAGAGCCCCCTCTTACTCTTATTTAGAATTCAGAGATCCGCAGAACATTAAGATTCATAATTTGGGATACCTCATTTAAGTTTAAGGGGTAGGGAAAAAGAAATAGGAAAAATAGGCCCCTTCGCATTTTGATTCAAAATAAATCATTGAAAATTCAATATAGAGATGAGACCTAAGGTTTTTTTAAGTAACTAACTTCCTTCAATATGAGGGGATGGGCATATGATGAAAAGCCCGCCCTACCCCTTTTGAATTCAAACTTTTGTGATCTATGTTACCATCTTACCTGGATCACAAATATATTCAGGTACATTTACGTGCCATTTGCACTCAATTCCATTCAGTTTGTTGTGAAAAAAAAAGATATGATTCTTCTCTGAATCATAAAAAAAAAAAAAGAATCACATTCTATGACTAATATTATACCTTTAAACAGAAGGTTGTTTAAAAAGGAATCTTTATTCTGATAGAATGGATACGCTCTGGGACGGAAGGATTCGAACCTCCGAATAGCGGGACCAAAACCCGTTGCCTTACCACTTGGCGACGCCCCATTTAGATTTCTATTCGACACTAATAAAGACTAATATTGGTGTTGCGTATTCGTCAATTCCAGTCCAAATATCTATAGAAAATCTTTTTCTAGACTAGATTAGATTCTTGCTAGGATTTTGACACGTGTAGATATAGAATTCAACTGAATTTATTGATCATTACATATAATTCAATTAAGATATTGTATGAAAGTATGATTTCTTCTATTCTCTTTTGAGAATTGGAGGATTTTTGATTGGGTGGGTTCAAAGAAAAAGAGGGGCTTTTTGTCTACCTTACTTCATTTTTCCTTATTTATATCAATAACTCAACCAAAATGCAATTATCTCCAAGAACAAAATGTCTGTTATGCTTAATATCTTTAGTTTGATCTATATCTGTCTTAATTCTACCCTTTATTCGACTAGTCTTTTCTTCGCCAAATTGCCCGAGGCCTATGCTTTTTTGAATCCTATCGTAGATGTTATGCCAGTCATACCTTTGTTCTTTTTTCTCTTAGCCTTTGTTTGGCAAGCTGCTGTAAGTTTTCGATAAAATCTTTAATACTATCCCAGAAAATTCATGATTTATTCGAGAAAAAAACTCTAACAATTAAGAAGAGCAACTAATACAGTATGAACCTTCGATTCAAACACGGAAAGTCGGGGATAACCTCGAGAAATCAAAACCCAGCTCGACCCATTTCGTCATTCTGACCTTTTTTCCAACGAAAGACCCTAACCCTATTAGGGTCCCCCCCAATCTCTAATTGGGGTATGAAATCCATTTTTGGTAATGAGCGACTCTTATTACAAATGACTTTGAATTTCAGAAAATCCTTTTCTATTTTTAGAAATCACTTCATTTCTTGGTGTCAAAATAGGATAGAATCTATTAGAATATTCTAAATATTTAGAATATTCTAGTATAAAAAATGGAGGATCTATTCTCTTTTCTCGTTTTTTCCAAAAAATGATCTTGGAGATTGTGTAATGCTTACTCTTAAACTTTTCGTTTACACAGTAGTGATATTCTTTGTTTCTCTGTTCATCTTTGGATTTCTATCTAATGATCCAGGACGTAATCCTGGACGTGAAGAATAAAAAGGGTTTTCGTTTTCCTTGCTTGATTTTATTTCTTAGGATTTTTTTATCTATTCCACATGCTGAACTAGGAAAAAGAAAAAGGGGTTTGCAAAATTGGAAAGATAAATCAATCATCAATGGAAACGGAAAGAGAGGGATTCGAACCCTCGGTACGAATAGCTCGTACAACGGATTAGCAATCCGCCGCTTTAGTCCACTCAGCCATCTCTCCCAATTGAAAAAGGTAATAATTACTATGTTACATTACACATGAAGTAAGGATTGAAAAAAGCCTTTCTTTCTCTTTCTTTATTATATAGATATGTACAACTTTTACCAGCAATTTCATTTAGATATAAGTAAGGGCTCGAAAGATCCAATAGACAAATCTAAAGAAAAATAAAGAAGACCCCGTTGCTTTGATTTTGTTCCTTTTATTCCCATAGCCTGGCCCGGTCAATACCTAGCCGGGCCTTTTTTTGTTCCAACGAATCCTAGCTAAAAGAATTTAGCTGATTTGAATTTGAAAACAAAAATGCTTGCTATTAAAGCAGCAATAAAAAGACGCGGGGCTATTTCCATTCTTTTTATATAAATTATATAAATGGATATAAATTATATAAAAGTCGCATTTCTTATTTTATAATTCCTTCTCCCTTTTTGAGTTACTTGACGACCTTACGGGAATAAAAAAAATGAAACTATGGGTTGTTAAATAATAATGAATGCATTTTTCTGTTATGATTTCAGTGGTTTTAGTGAGCCATATCTATTAAAACCCCTCCAGCAAAAGAAAAGGTAGAGCTTGTTATTTAGTTATTTAAAAGAGCCCCCCTTTCTTTCCGGAATCTCATTAAATTGAAACCCCCCCCCCCCGCGAAAAACGTTGACACTCGCATTTTCATGATTCTTTTAGGATCCTTTCTTTATTACGCCCAATTCCTCTGTTCGACAAAAAGTTCATTTGTATATATAATTCTATTATAGTTATAGCGGGTATAGTTTAGTGGTAAAAGTGTGATTCGTTCTATGAATCCCCTTAAGAGTTAAGGGATCTTTCGGTTTGATTCATATTCCGATCAAAAACTTGATTTCTTAAAAAGGATTGAATCCTTTACCTTTCAATGACATATTCGAGGAA